GTCCTTATGATTTGTAGAAAATAATCATCGCGGTAAAGTGGCTGAGTTTAAGCGATAAATTGTAAATTTATTTACGAGTAATACTCCTTTGCCAGGTCTTATATATTAATATAAATAGTTAAATTGCAAGTTTAAAGATGCTTTAGGCTAAGACTTAAAATTTATTTTTATTTTTTACTTTGAAGGTAAATAGTTTTTTTAACTTAAAATCTTAAAAAAAAATTAAGGGACAAAGGGGAATTATCAGAAGAGAGTTGACCAGGACGGGCATTCTGATTGCTGTTGTCTCAATTTTTTTTGTAATTTTATTTTTATTAAAAATAAGTGGGAAAAGTATACGTAGATACACAAAAGTTCTAACGAGGGAGGAGATAATGAGAACAAATAAAATAAAAATGTAACCTCTGTTTGAGCCAGAAATCATTATTCATTTAGGGAAAAATCCTAAGAAGGGGGGGAGCCCTCTTAGGGATATCATAGAAACCACAAGGGAGATTGTTCTTATTGGGTTTGTAAAAATTTTAATTGAGTCAATATGGGATATATTTATCGGTTTAAATAGTATGTACACACATACTATGATGATTGAATAAATAGAAAAGTAGGTGAACCATCTTGAGCTGCTGTTTATTATACCTAATAATATCCAGGATATATGGGTTATTGAAGAATAGGCAAATATTTTACGTAGGGATCTTTGGTTTAGTATACCTAAACACCCAGCTAGAGCTGATGCAATAATAACAGCGGTGAACATTATTTTTCTGGAGGAGGAAATAACATAAAGAGGGATAATTTTTTGTCAAGTTGATAACAGTGTGAAACTAAACCAGCTTAGGCCCTCTCTGACCTGGGGGAATCAAAAAAAGACAGGAAATATTCCTAGCTTAGTAAGTATTGACATAACAGTTAGATTTTCATTTAAGATAACCCATATAAACTTGTGTGAAATAATTATTGTAAAAATAAATATAGATCTAGCAAAAGCTTGAACTAAAAAATATTTTATTATTCTATTGATAGATAGGTTATCTTTGTTGAATATTAATGGTAAAAATATTATTATGTTAATCTCCAAAGCTACTCAAAGTTGAAATCAGAATTCAGCTGAGATAGCTATAAGGGTGGTCATAATAAGAATAAAAAAAAAGAAAAAATTTATTCTTGAAAAAATTTATAAAGGATATTAATCATATTTGGGGTATGAGCCCACTAGCTTATCTTAGCTTACTTTATAGCTTTAGGTGTGTTGGCACATCAATTTTTGATATTGAAGGAGGTACAAAGTACCAAAGTTAATAAAGGTAAATTAATTACATGATCTATCCTATCAAGATAGTCCTTTTTGTCAGGCACTTTATTTAACAATAAAGGGTTATTATTAATATAAAAAAAGAATGGTTTATATATACTATAATTAATTAATGAATTAGGAGTCTTGTGTTTACAATAGACTAAAGGGGGAAGAATTGTAAATTTAAGCCCATTCGCTTTACTCATAACAGAGGTTACAGCAAAAAATTAGCCTTTCGTAATGCAAACCGTGAGGAATAGCTTCCTTAAGACAATTAAGGAATTTCCTATTATATAGATACATTTACTATTCTTTACTATATAGAAATTTATTTATGTTGGGTAAAGTTTTAATTTCTTTTAATGAATTCTTAAAAAAAAAAAAAAAGAATTCATTAAAAGATTATTTAACTATAGTTAAATATTTGTATAACACACATTCTTTATATTTAAACTATATGACATTATATAGAAGAATCTATTTTTAAATTTATTTTATAAATTAAGATGTGTGTAAGTGGTCAGGCGAATCCTGTGCCAGCCGCCGCGGTTACACAGGATGGCCTAATAAATATATTCTATATAAAAATTAATTTTAAATTTTAAATTTTAAGTTTATAAGGTTAAATTTTATTACTTATGTTAAAATTATTTAGGTTTTAATAAATTATATTTATAACTAGGATTAGATACCCTATTATATTAGTGTATGTTGGTAGTAAGTGATTTTCATGAAACCAAAAGAGTTTGGCGGTATTTTAATCTATTTAGAGGAATTTGCCCTATAAAGGATACCACGCCAGTATTTTACCTTAGTTTGTTATTTCAGTTTGTATACCGCTATCTTAATATTATACCTAGTGGTGATTATAGAAGCTTATAAAGTTAAGTACGTTAGGTCAAGGTGCAGCTTATACTAAGGTTTGAGGTGAATTATATTAATTATAATTTTACAAAACATAAAAATGAAAAATTTATGTTGAGAAAGATTTAATAGTAAATTTATGAAAAAATCTTAAATTGAATGTAGCTCTAAAATATGCACATATCGCCCGTCGCTCTCATTTAATGTTGAGATAAGTCGTAACAAAGTAAAGGTACCGGAAGGTGTTTTTAAAGATAAAATCAAAGTTGTCGATATTTCATTTACAATGAAAGTTTGCTATTTGCTATCTTTAAAGATTTTTGTCTTAAGGTTTGGTGTGTTTTGTGAGTTTAAAGGTAAAATTTATATAACAAAATTAGTAAAAATTAGTTAAGAGTAAGTACCGTGAGGGAAATATGAAATATTTGAAAAAATATTTTAGAAAAAGTAAAAAGTGTACCTTTTGCATAAGGGTTGATTAAAATAATTTTTAAATGAAAATTTCCCGAATCTTATTGAGCTACTATGCTAAGAAGTTTTTTGTAGAATTAAAAATTTAAATTGTGTAGTAGAAATGAAATTTTAATCAAAATAAGGGCTATCTGGTTACAAAAATAATATTTTATATAAAGCCTTTTATAATAAATTTTTAGTTTATTAAAGGTGACAATTTTGTGGGATAAGCTACAAAATTATCTATAAGGGATAGAAGGTTTAGTAGGAGGCTTAAAGTTAGCTAGGCTTGTAATAAAGCATCTATTATCGATTTAATATTTTAGGTTGAAAAATATTTTATTGAATTTAATATAGAAAAAATGATGATTAAATTAGTATAAATAAAAATTATATAAGTATTTTGATTTTGTATAGGAATTCGGCAAATGATTTTCCCGACTGTTTATCAAAAACATTTCTTTTAGGTGTTTTATTAAAAGTATATTCTGCTCAATGAATTTTAAATTGCCGTGGTATTTTGACTATGCGAAGGTATTGAAATAAGGCTTTAAATGGGTGCTAAGAGAATGGAGGTACGGGGAGAAGCTGTCTTGACAAAAATATTAGAATTTAATTTTTAAGTGAAAAGGCTTAAATGGCTTAGTGGGACAAGAAGACCCTATGAATCTTTAATATTATATATTATTAATTAAATATAAATTCTTTTTTAGTAGGTAATATTTTGGTTGGGGCGACAGTAAAAGATTAAAGATCTTTTATTTGATCCGACAAAGTCGATTAAATGAATAAGATACTCTAGGGATAACAGCGTTATTATTTTGGATAGTTCATATTGGTAAAATAGTTTGCGACCTCGATGTTGAATTAGTGGACCTTATTAATGTAGAAGTTAATAAAGGTAGATTGCTCATCTATTAAATCACTACATGATTTGAGTTCAGACCGGCGTAAGCCAGGTTAGTTTCTACCTACTTAATTATTTATTTGGACTTAGTACGAAAGGACCAGTTTAAATTAATTATTAAATAAATTTTGATAGTTTTATTTTAAAATGCTAACTAGGCAGAGTTATTGTATCAAATTTAGAATTTGAATATGGCTATTAGCCAGTTAGTAACTAATGTGGCAGAATAGTGCAGTGGATTTAAGCTCCTCAAATACTCTTTGAGTTGTTAGTAGTGGACTTTATTGCGTATTTTATTTTGGTTTTAATGGTTTTAGTTAGAGTAGCTTTTGTGACTTTGTTAGAGCGAAAAATCTTAGGGTATATTCAGGTTCGAAAGGGGCCTAATAAAGTTGGGTTTATAGGTGTTTTGCAACCGTTTGCTGACGCAGTTAAGCTTTTTACAAAAGAAAATAATTTTTTAGTATGGTATAATGCCATTATTTATTATGTTTCACCTGTTTTGTCGTTAGTGTTGATACTAATTTTTTGGGTTATCTTTCCCTGGGAAACGAGAAGAGGATTTGGATATGATTTTCTTTGGGTGATGGTTATTTCTAGATTAGGGGTTTATGTTATTTTAGGGAGAGGGTGAGCTTCTAATTCTAAGTATGCCCTTTTAGGGGCATATCGAGGGGTTGCTCAAACAATTTCTTATGAGGTAGGGTTTAGCTTTATTTTGTTGGGGATTTTGTTTATTAGAAGAAGATACACCCTATCGATAGTAGTTGAGTGTCAAGGAAAGATTGTTTTTTTTTTGGGTATGTGGAATTTGTTTATGTTATGACTAGTAACAGTTTTAGCCGAGACTAATCGTACCCCCTTTGATTTTGCAGAGGGGGAATCAGAACTAGTTTCTGGGTTTAATGTAGAGTATGGAGGCGGCGGATTTGCTATTTTGTTTATGGCTGAGTATGGTAATATCATTTTTATAAGAATGTTAACTTCAGTTATATTTTTCGGGGGGCCAGGCTTTTTTTGTTGAAAGATGATGATAATTGTAGTGTTTTATTTATGGGTGCGTGGGACTCTTGCCCGGTTTCGGTACGATAACCTTATAATATTAGCTTGAAAGGTAGTTTTACCCTATAGAATTTTTTTGTTAATATGTTCTTTAATAATTTTTTTGGTGTTGCTGTTATAGGTGTATCATAATTTGACAGACTACTAGAAATTTCTATTTTTTACTTTCAAAGTAAACACTTAAGCTTAGTTAAGTAGACAAATTTTATGGGAGATAAGGGGGGTAGAAATAAAATAAGAGAAATAGAAAACTGTTAAAAGTTGACTGATGACCACGTAGGGTTCTTCAACCGGGCAAGCTCCTAAGTGTGTAAGAAGAAGAAATGTGTTAATAAATAGTCAGAATAAAATTTTGTTTAGGGGGTACATAAAGGTAGGGTTAAATTTATTTTTTATAGATAAAGGTAATCTAATTAAGATTACGATGGACATAAATAAAGCAATTACACCCCCCAACTTATTAGGAATTGACCGAAGGATTGCATACGCAAATAAAAAGTACCACTCTGGCTGGATATGCGGAGGTGTCACTAGTGGGTTGGCGGGGATAAAGTTTTCTGGGTCGGACAGTTTGTACGGAAAAATTAAAACTACAGAAGTAAAAATTGATATAACTACTAGTATACCGAATAAGTCCTTCCATCTGAAATAGGGATGAAATGGGATTTTATCGATATTTATAGGGGTACCCAAGGGGTTATTTGACCCTGTTTCATGCAAAAACACAATGTGTGTTAGTACCAGAACAGCAAGAACAAAGGGTAAGATGAAGTGAAGTGAAAAAAATCGTGTTAAAGTAGCGTTGTCTACTGAGAAACCCCCTCAGATTCAAAAGGTGAGTATGTTCCCAATATAGGGGATAGCAGATAGGAGGTTTGTAATAACTGTTGCTCCTCAGAAGGATATTTGACCCCATGGAAGCACATAACCTAAGAATGCGGTACCCATAAGAATAAGAACAATTAAAATACCAGTAGTTCAAACAAAATGTAGATGAAAGGATGAGTAGTATAAGCCACGACCAATATGGATATACACTAAGAAAAAAAACAGTCTTGCCCCATTTGCATGAATAGAGCGGATTAGTCACCCATTATTGACATCTCGTGAAATGTGTGATACTCTGTTGAAGGCAATTGTTACGTCACCAGTAAAGTGTATTGCTAAAAAAAATCCAGAGATGATTTGGATACCTAAGCACATTCCCAGGAGGCTACCAAAGTTTCATAGGTATGAGATATTTGAGGGGGTGGGTAAGTCTACCAGAGAGGAATTTACAAGACTAATTAGAGGGTGAGTTTTTCGTAAAAGCATTTATATATTAGACCGTAAGGGCGCATTGTAGCAAGAGATAATATCAATCACTACTAAAAGTGTTATTAGTAAATATATAATCGCGATGCAGTTGTTTAAACTACTTGAATAGCTATATAATAAAAACAGTTGACTATCTTCGAAGCTAGACATGGGGGGGGTCGTTTTAATTGGCATAAGTAAGAGAAAAGGGGTTAAGTACATGATTTTATTTATTTTAAATGCTTCGTTTGAAGCTAGTCTAGCAATATAAATAAAAAGGATTAGTAGCCCTCCTAGTATGACTAAAATAAAAATTAAGCTAAATCAGCTTCTTTTAAAAATTATTGTTATAATAAAAGAGGCTGTTAGGGTTCTAAGAATTAGTAGGATAATTAGTGATACAGGGTGAGAATTTGCACAAAATAAGGTTCCCAAAATAAGAAGAATTTTAATTTCAGAAAATAGTATAATTTATTATGTAGATTTTGGGGATCTAAGATGAGTAACATCTTTTCTGATGCTATAAGGTGAGCTCCATTTTTGGTTTACAAGACCAATATTTTTATTTAAATTATAATAGCGTATAAATGGTATCGTTTGGTTTGGTTCTTTTTTTTTTTGGGTTGGTATCTTTGGTTTATAACCGAAAGCATCTTCTTGTATTATTACTTTCTTTAGAGCTAGTTATGCTAGGTGTTTTTTTGCTGTTAGCAGATTGTGTTATAGTTTCTATATCAGAGTTAATAGTGTTTTACTTGGTTTTAGTGGTGTGTGAGGCTAGTTTAGGACTGGGTGTTTTAGTAATAGCTGTATTTTTTTATGGGAGAGATCACCTTAGAAGTTACTCGATATTAAGATGTTAACTATTTTGTTTAGATCAAGAGTTTTGATACTAGTAAGATTAATAGTAACTGAAATTGAGCTTTTAGGGTTTTTGGTTTTGGTTTTAGCCATGGGAGTATTGCTGGTTCAAAATACTGACGGGTTCAGCCATGTTTCTTCGATATTTGTGCTTGATGAGATGTCAGTTTTATTGTGCTTACTTAGAGTCTGAGTCAGAGTTTTAATGGTTTTAGCCATGTACAAGACAGACGCAAAAAAGAGATCTTTGTTTTTTTTTCTTACTTCTATAATACTTTTTATATTATTGTTATGTTTTTCTACTATAAATCTTGTCGGGTTTTATTTGTTTTTTGAGGCAGTCTTAGTACCTATTATGTTAATAATTTATTTTTGGGGGGGTCAACCTGAGCGTATTCAAGCTGGAATGTATATATTGTTATACACTCTTTTAGGGTCTTTACCGTTATTAGTTGTGTTATTACAAAGTAATCATTTGTTTAGATTAAGCTATGTGTTTATAGATTATAACACGATAAATATGGAGTCACAAACGTTAGTTTGTTTGATGTTACTTTTTGCTTTTTTAATTAAAATGCCTATATATGGTGTTCATTTGTGGCTACCTAAGGCCCATGTTGAGGCACCTGTAGCTGGATCAATGATACTAGCAGGGGTGTTATTAAAGCTAGGGGGGTATGGTATTTATCGCATTTATGGTTTGATTTTGTTTGAAAGACTTTTTAATTTGGATTATATTTTTATATCTGTTTCTTTAGTGGGAGCAGTTTATATTGGGTTTGTATGTTTACGTCAAGTAGATATTAAGTCTTTAGTGGCTTATTCTTCTGTGTGTCATATAAGATTAGTTATTGGGGGTTTATTAACTGGTTCTTTTTGGGGGGGCTATGGTGTGCTGATTTTAATATTAGGACATGGGCTGTGTTCTTCGGCTTTATTTTGTGCTGCAAATATGATGTATGAGCGGTTTTTTACGCGAAGATTGATACTTATAAAGGGGCTAATAGTGTTTTTTCCTTCGATAACTTTTTGGTGGTTTGTTTTTAGTGTAATCAATATGGGAGCACCCCCCTCAATGAATTTACTAGGGGAGATTTTATTGATGGGAAGAATTTTAAAGTGGAGAATTATTACATTAGGGTTGTTGGCTCTTTTGTCATTTATCGGGGCTTGCTATTCTTTGTACTTGTTTTCTTTTTCTCAGCATGGAAAGCCATGGTTTTTGTATAGAATTGAAATGATTTCAATTCGTGAGTTTATTTTGATATATTCACATATGTTTCCTTTGGTTCTTTATGTGTTAAAGATGGAGATATTTACTAATTGATGTTTTTACTCAAATAGTTTATAAAAAAATTATAAATTGTGGATTTATAGAAGTGGGTGACACTTTGGGTAGTGCTTTATCGATTTTGAGCTAGTTTGTTATTAATTTTTTCTTTTACTTTTGTAGTTTTTGGGGCTAAACTGTTGCTTGGGATAAATTCAATTTTATTAGAGTTTAGTCTAATAAGTTTATTTAGTGTAGATATTAAGTTTTATTTTTTGTTTGATTGAGTCAGCTGTCTATTTGTATCTGTAGTTATATTTATTGCTTCTATAGTAGTTTTTTATAGAGATAGCTATATAGAAGGTGATACTGGTAAAGAAAAGTTCATTTTTTTAGTGTTGTTATTTGTATTATCTATGGTCTTGATAATTTTAAGACCTAATATAGTTATAATTTTATTAGGTTGGGACGGGTTAGGTTTAGTTTCTTATTGTTTGGTAATTTTTTATCAAAATGAGGGGTCTAATAGTGCTGGGATAATCACAGTTTTGACTAATCGAATTGGGGATGTTGGTATGCTTTTAAGAGTTGTGTTTATAGCTAATTTTGGTAGTTGGGGTTTTTTCGAGTTTACACTATCTAACGAGATAATGGTCTATGTAGGGTGTTTTATGATATTTGGGGCTGTGACTAAAAGAGCTCAAATACCGTTTTCAGCTTGGTTACCTGCTGCTATAGCAGCACCTACCCCTGTGTCTGCTTTAGTGCATTCTTCTACTTTGGTTACTGCTGGGGTTTATTTAATTATTCGTCTTAGAGGGTTTTACACAAATGGGGAATTATCTGGAGTTTTAATATTTATGTCTGTTTTGACTATATTTATATCTGGGTTGGGTGCTAATTTAGAAACAGATTTAAAAAAAATTATTGCGTTATCTACCCTTTCTCAGTTAGGGGTTATAATAATAATTTTATCGGTAGGTTATTATAATTTAGCTTTTTTTCATTTAGCAACGCATGCGATGTTTAAAGCTATATTATTTTTGTGTGCGGGAGTGGTTATCCACGGTGTTGGAGGAAGTCAGGATATCCGAAGAATGGGGTTGGTTTGGAAGTTAAGACCTCTTGTTAGAGGCATAATAACACTAGCTAGAATGTCTTTAGCAGGGTTTCCTTTTTTGAGTGGGTTCTATTCTAAGGATTTAATTTTGGAGATGATATATATGATAAATAATAATTTTATTATGTTGGGATTTATTATGCTAGCAACCATATTTACTGTAACTTACTCTTTACGTTTGATGTATTATTGTTTATGAAAGGGAACTTTTGACATTAGAAYCCAGGGGTACTCAGAAACTAGATTGATGATATACCCCATTATAGTTATAGGGTTAATAGTCATTTTTATAGGGTGTTCTTTGTCTTGAGTAATTTTCCCCCATCCTGTTTTTATTCATTTGGGGTTAGGCGTGAAGGTTTTGAATTTGGGGTTAGTTTTTTTAGGTATTTGATTTTTTTTTGTGCACTATGGGTGTGTTTGAAAAAGAGGTGAGATATCTTCTTCGTCTCATTTTTTGGGACTAATATGATTTTTACCTTTGTTAAGAGGTCAAAGTTTTGGGAAGGTCATAGAGAATTCTTTAAATTATCATCTAGAAATGGATCAAGGGTGATTAGAGGAGGTAGGTGCTAGCGGGCTATCTTCATTAAATAGAAGTCTTTCTGGAGCAGTAGTTTCTACCCAATTTGGAAATATAAAGATAGTTATGGTACTAATGTTTATTGTGTTTATTTGGGTTTTAATTTACTTTTATAGTTTATAAAAAACGTAGCGTTGAAAATGCTGAGAAAAGCTTAGCTTTAAGAGTAATTTTTAGCTTATTGAGCAGTTTGACAACGAAAATGTCAAGTATTGACTTATACTATAAAAACTTAAAAGAGTTAAATGTTGTACATTATTTAGTGGTTAGCAGCCCCTAATTTTGGTAACTCTTTTAATAGGGTTTTAACCAGTTAACTCATTAACAGTGAGTTGCCTCTTTTTGGCTTCTATTAATGGTACAAAAGGACTATAGTCAAAGCTCAGGCCGAAACTGAGTGCAAAATTTCGCTTCTTTTGTAGATAAGGCCTTATAGGCAATTTCTAATTGCAGGTTAGGTTTTATTTATTTAAATACTTATCTATTTAAGTCAGTCAAGACTGCCTTGTTGCCACTCATAAAATAACCCTAATAAAATAATAGTAATAATTGTTATACTAGATGCTAGAAATGTGTGACTGGCAGTCATATTGATTAGGGGGAGAGGTAAAATTAGAACAATTTCGATATCAAAAATTAAGAAAATAATTGCAATTTTGAAAAATCGTAGGGAAAAAGGACTTCGGGTGATTAGGTATGGATCAAACCCACATTCAAAGGGTGTTGATTTTTCTTTGTCTATAAATGTTTTTTTTCTTAGTAAAAAAGAGGCTATTATTACTAATGTTGACAGGGAGGTAACCAAGATTAAAAATTTAATTATCTTATTCTCATTTGAACTTTTTAATTGGAAATTAAAGGTACTTGATTATACTAATAAGATTTAGAAAGATCATCAATACACAAATGTGTATAAAAATAGTCAAACAACATCAACAAAGTGTCAGTATCAGGCTGCAGCTTCAAATCTAAAGTGATGATTTGAGCTGAAATGTCCATTAAATATTCGTGCTAGATTTACAGCTAGAAATGTAGTTCCAATAATAACATGAAGTCCATGAAATCCTGTGGCTACATAAAATGTTGTTCCGTAGATACTATCTGTAATAGTGAAAGGGGCTTCGATGTATTCAAATCCTTGAAGAATCGAGAAATAGACCCCTAAAAAAATAGTTAATGCTAAACTTGTGAAGGAGTTGTTATAGGATTTTTCTAAAATTCTGTGGTGGGCTCAAGTAATTGTTACACCAGAAGCTAATAGGATTGTGGTGTTTAAAAGGGGGATGTGGTATGGGTTAAATGGTGTAATTCCTGTGGGTGGTCAAACTATTCCCAACTCAATATCTGGGGACAGGCTAGCATGAAAAAAAGCTCAAAAGAAACTGAAAAAAAATAAGACTTCTCTTGCAATAAAAAGTATTATACCTCATTTTATACCATTTTTGACAATTAATGTGTGGTGTCCTTGAAAAGTAGCTTCTCGGGTGATATCCCGCCATCATTGATACATTGTTATAAGTGTTAGTGTTACACCAGAAAAAAATAGTAGGAGGCTGTTATTGTGTATTATTCTAACAACTCCTGTTGTTAATATCAGGGCTCTAAGGGAGCCTGTTAGGGGTCAAGGGCTTCGTTCAACAAGGTGAAATGGGTGAAATGCCATTAGTTAATTAATTTCGTTAAGATAGAGAGATATTAAGGTAATAAACACATATCTTTGAATAACAGCAACTGCGTATTCTAGTGTTAGAAGTGTAGCTAAGATAATTGATGAGGGAACAAATATAATTGGTAATGATTCTCTGATACCTCTTAAGAGGCTAAGAAGAAGGTGCCCTGCAATTATATTTGCAGCTAATCGAACAGATAGGGTAATAGGACGAATAACATTAGAGATAGTTTCAATAAAAACTATAAAGAATCTGAGAGCTATAGGAGTTCCCAAGGGTACTAAGTGGGTAAATATGTGGTTAGTTATATTGATTCATCCGTAGATTATGAACAAGATTCAAAATGGTAAAGCGAGAGTTAAGGTTACTACTAAGTGACTAGTAGCAGTAAAAATATAGGGGTATAACCCTAGGAGATTGTTATTTATGATGATTCAAAAAAGGGCGAAGAAAATAATTAGAGTTTTAAAATTTCTTTTTGATAAATTATTTTTTAATTCATTAATGATGTAGTTTGATAATAAAAAAAACACTATTTGGGTGCGGGATGGAAAGGCTCAGTATAAGTAGGGGATAGTAAGTAGGGGGAGTGTTAGGCTTATTCAGTTTATACTAAAATAAGATGAGGTTGACGGGTCAAAGATTCTAAACAAGTTTGTTATTATCATTTGAAGGATGGGTTGATTTTAGTAATGGCCTCTGAAGAGGACTTATTTGAGGGAGTTAAGTTGAACGAAAAATAGATAATTGTGATACACGTGACACAGATAATAATTGTTATAGGGGAAATAAAAAGTCAATTTATAGGTGCTATTTGTGGTATTGAAAGGTACCTATAGGGTAATTTAGAAATGACATTTCTATGTTATTTTTTAACTAATCTTTCTTCATTGAAAGTATACGATTACTATGGGATGGCTTAAGAGGCCACTGCTTTCATTTCAGCCATTCAATGATGCTATATTTTTGACTCAGTTTATAAAGTTGTTAATAGAAGTCACTTCAAGTGCGATTGGCATAAAACTGTGGTTTGCGCCACAGATTTCAGAACATTGGCCGTAAAATACTCCAGGTCGGGTAGCTAGTGTGGACAGTTGGTTAAGACGACCGGGCACAGCGTCTACCTTCACCCCTATGGATGGGACAGTTCATGCATGAATAACATCAGCGGCGGTTACAAGTAAACGGGTGTTAATATTAAATGGAAGGACTAGTCGGTTGTCAACGTCTAGAAGGCGAAATGAATCAGAATTTATTTCTGAGGTTGGGATTATGAATGAGTCAAAATTTAGGTCAAAATCAGCGTACTCATAAGACCAGTATCACTGGTGCCCAATAATTTTGATAGTTATTGAGGGTTCAAAAGACTCTTCTATTAGGTAGAGAAGTCGTAACGAAGGGAGAGCAATAAAAATTAGTATGATAGCTGGAAGAACCGTTCAAATAGTCTCAATGTCTTGCCCCTCAAGTAGGAACCGGTTAGTAAATTTATTTATTAAAATATTAATTATTATATAAGTAATAAGAATGGTAATAAGAACTAGAATAATCATGGAGTGGTCATGAAAGAAAATTATTTGTTCTATAATTGGGGAATTTGCATTAGGGAATATGATAGTAGATCATGTTATCATTTGTTATTTGATTAAAATATTAATTTGGTTAAAAGTGTGTTCAGCTGGGGGGAGATTAAGTTGCCATTCGATGGCAGTATTGACGTAGTGGGTATTAATAATAACTCGTTTACTGGCGAAAGCTTCTCAGATAATAAAAATAAATATAACAACACTTACTATTGAAATGATTCTTCCAATAGATGAAATAACGTTTCATTTTGTTAAGAAATCAGGGTAGTCGGAATATCGGCGTGGTATACCTCTTAACCCAAGGAAGTGTTGGGGAAAGAATGTTAGGTTAACACCTAAAAATATTGTAAAGAAGTGAGTTTTTAGGAATGTGTTATTTAGACTTAACCCAAAAAAAAGAGGGAATCAGTGAGTAATACCTGCTAGAATAGCAAAGACCGCCCCCATAGATAAAACATAGTGGAAATGGGCTACCACATAGTATGTGTCATGAAGAACAATGTCAATAGAAGAATTTGCTAGAATTACACCAGTGATCCCCCCTATTGTGAACAGGAACACAAATCCTAGGGACCAAAGCATAGGTGCGTCGTACTTTACATGGGTTCCATGTAAAGTAGCTAATCATGAGAAAATTTTGATTCCAGTAGGTACTGCAATAATTATGGTAGCAGCAGTAAAGTAGGCACGTGTGTCTACATCTAACCCTACAGTGAATATGTGGTGAGCCCATACAATGAAACCTAATAATCCAATTGCTAGTATGGCGTAGATTATCCCAAGAGTCCCAAAGGGTTCTTTTTTACCTGTCTGGTAACAAATAATGTGGGAGATTATACCAAACCCTGGTAAAATTAAAATATATACTTCAGGGTGACCAAAAAATCAGAATAAGTGTTGGTACAAAATGGGGTCCCCACCACCACTAGGGTCAAAAAAAGACGTGTTAAAATTTCGGTCTGTTAAAAGTATTGTGATTGCTCCTGCTAGAACAGGAAGACTAAGAAGAAGTAAAATAGTTGTGATGAAGACAGACCATACGAATAGGGGTATTCGTTCTATAGATATTTCGCGAGGGCGTATATTTATAATTGTTGTGATAAAATTAATTGATCCTAGAATAGAAGAAATACCAGCTAGATGTAAAGAAAAAATTGCTAAGTCCACTGCACCTCCACTGTGGGAAATATTTCCCGCAAGAGGGGGGTAAACAGTTCAACCTGTTCCGGCTCCTGACTCAACAAGAGACGATCTTAGAAGAAGGATTAGAGAAGGTGGTAATAACCAGAAACTTATATTATTTATACGAGGAAAGGCTATATCTGGGGCTGATACTATTAAAGGGACAAGCCAGTTTCCAAACCCCCCAATGAGTGCTGGTATAACTATAAAAAAGATTATAATAAAAGCGTGGGCAGTAACGACTACGTTATAAATTTGGTCGTCTCCAATTAAGGAGCCAGGTTGTCCTAGTTCAGCTCGGATAATCATTCTTAATGCTGTTCCTAGTATCCCAGCTCAGGCTGCAAAAATTAAGTATATTGTACCAAT